TTGTTTATGAATCTTGCATCTAACTAATGCCAGGCTTTTCTCCGCATGGACCATTCATTTTTTTATTTGAGATTAACCATATTGATATAGATAGATATATATCGTTAATCTCAAATAGTCCGAAGCGATGATTGTATGATTCTGAATACGAAAAAAGAAATAGAAGCTATAAAAGGGATAGAGCGATAGATATCTCGCGACGCATCGCAGAAAAGACTAGTTGGAACAATGGAATTAGCTTCAAATAGGAATAGTCATTCGGTTCCGTGATTTGGTGCAGCAACTCGAAAGGAGTCTAGAATAGAGTATTCTGGGAAATACCAATAATGGGGTCAATTAAGATACCCAACAGAATCGATGCTGGTGCACGAACAATCATAGCTATTTCGATAGAGCTTTTCGAGATTGAAGTAGATGAATAAATCGATGGATTCTGTATGTAAATTGTTGATGCGTCATTTCTCCCAGTGAACATCAATTTAATGATCTTTAGGTAGTAGTAAATGGAAATGACACTTGTGACGAGCGCTACCGGAACGAGTGAGTACGGACCAGCTTTCCATCCATGCCGAAACAGATAAAGTTTAGCGAAAAAACCTGCTGGTGGAGGGATACCTCCTAGAGATGGTAGACGTGGGACTGGAGAAAATGTTAAAACGGGATCCTTCATGTATAATCCCGCATAGTCCCTGATACTATCCGTTCCGGTTCGTGAGCCAAATGAAGTGATACGAGCAAAAGTTCCTAGATTCATGAGTATATGAATAAACGTATAAGTTATCATGCTTGCGTAGCCATTCTCGGAATCTGCGGCAAGTATTCCGATCATAATATACCCCATTTGGCTTATAGAAGGATATGCTAGCATACGTTTCGTGCTTGTCTGAGTCACGGCAATTAGATTCCCTACTACCATGCTAAGAATAGCTAATACTCCTAAAGCCATATGCCATTCACTGGATAAATATGGAAAAAGAATACCGAATAGCCGTGTAGATAAAGCTGGAGCTGCTACTTTCGAAGTCACCGAAAAAAAAGCAACGACTGGTGTGGGAGAGTTAGAGTCGAAAAGAAGATTCTCGGTCTTCCCGCTCATTCAGAACCGTGCATGAAATTCTTACTTCACACGGCTCCTGGTTCGTAAGAGATTCTGAACTAGTGTTGCCCTTAGAACCTTCCTCGCGTGTGTGTCGAATCTACTCTTCTTTCAAGAAGTCAATAGGAGTACGAAATTGTTAACTTCTCGAGGAATCCCTCATCATCTACTTTTTCAATGGTTTCCGCAATCACCTGTCTATATCAAATAGACATAGCATATTTACTAATTATC